TAATTATTGAATTCACTGAGAATCAAGTTAAATGTGAGTTTGGTTTTTAATAATTCATAAAATAGATTATCACAATTGAAACAATTCAATTAGATTCGAAATCTAGAAATCGCTTGTTTGTAGTTGTAGAAGATAAAATATTTTTTTGTTGGAATCCTTTTTACGTTTCGTTTAAATAATTGGTCAGTAATAAATAAGAATATATAGATAGATAGTATTTAACGAACAAAGACTCAAAGAATTCAATATTAAAGATTCTTACTAAAAAGTATCATCTTTTTACTTTATAATATGTAAATAATAAAGAAAAAATATCTAATTTGAGTGATGAGTGATCATGTGATGATTTTCTTGTCATTCGAAATATTAATACTATTTGAATGAATATCCGGCGGAATTTAATGAATTTAAAAGTTTATTAAAAATAAAGGGTGTATTATAAAGTCACTATTCGTTACTAAAAAAATAAGTTCGATACAATAAAAAAAGGTAAAAACTTTCAGTTTATTTTTTGGTTATTATCATATAGGTAAAAAATAGAAACTTAGGTAAGTGTTTTATAAGAATATGTATAAAAAGAACATATTTCCTTTCTCCCCTATTATACTTATATGCTTACTATAACTAGTTATTTTGGTTTTCTATTAACGGCTTTAACTATAACCTCAGCTTTATTTGTTGGTATGAGTAAAATACAACTTATTTGATTTAAAATTAAAAATTTATTAACCTAAAAAAAAAAAAAAAAAAAAAAGAAAGCGTTCTGTGGGATTCCAGATATTTACTTCCCCTGTACCACCCCTTATTCATTTTCATTGATATTCGTGGTCAATTCGAATTAATATTTAGAGATATATATTATTACTCTTCGGTTTCCCCTTATCAAACAAATTAAAATGATTGAAGTTTTTCTATTTGGAATTGTATTAGGTCTAATTTCTATAACTTTGGCTGGATTATGCATAACTGCGTATTTACAATACAGACGTAGCGGTCGGTTGGACCTTTGATTAATTAAAATACGATATGGTCTCCCCCTTTCTTGAACTTTAATACGCAGGAGTGAAAAGATTGTTGTTTGTTTCAGTTAGTGAAGTTATTTAGTATAGTTCGACCTAATAAGAATGGAATCACGCTCTGTAGGATTTGAACCTACGGCATTGGGTTTTGGAGACCCATGTTCTGCCGAACTGAACTAAGAGCGCTTTCTTAGTACGGGTTATAAATAAAAATATTTTTTTTTTCTAATACATCATATACTATGATATATGGTATTAGACGATGCTAAATTCTTATTAGTATTTCTAAATTTAATGGATACCGCCTTGCTGCTCATAGAAAAAGTGATAGGCAGGGATGACAGGATTTGAACCTGTGACATTTTGTACCCAAAACAAATGCGCTACCAAACTGCGCTACATCCCTTTCAATTGAGCTGCAGTATCGTTGTAGAGAATCCCCGTCTTTGTTTCCATATCGGTATTTCATATGCATCATTTTTTTCTGTTTTTTAGTCTATATATAACATATACATATAATAATAACATAAAAAAATTATATACATACGAATGGTTATCCATTTTAATTAGGAATTCCGACTATACCTAGAAGCGGTTCTTAACTACATATACAATGTATTTCAATAAAAATAAAATAAGGAGGATTTTCAATGCGAGATCTAAAAACTTATCTCTCCGCGGCACCGGTACTAAGTACTCTATGGTTTGGATCTTTGGCGGGTCTATTGATAGAGATCAATCGTTTTTTCCCAGATGCGTTGATATTCCCCTTTTTTCATTCTAGTTATTGACAAGGGGTGACGAAGATTAGAGATATTATTTATCTTCCCTTTTATTTTTATAATTGAATTTAAAGTTCGTAATTTATATTTTTTTGTTACTCTTTCTTCATTTCGGATTGGAACTAGAAGAGTTGAGTGAATCAAAAATCAAAAGGGGGCCAAAGGTGGTAAAGATTCCCCTGGTAACGGTTATTTTAGAGCGTCTCAGCTGTGTTCGAAAGAGTATTAATAAGGAATTCGCGGGTATTTCCAGATATATTACTCACATACGATACAGTTCATGGGGAGGTAAAGAAATAGATTACATTAGTTTCTATATGTAAATCTGTCAAATACCAGCAAAAAATAATATTATTATCATCATTATATAATATATAATGTTCTATTTATATATATCTATATATAATATAACAAACAATATAGAAACAAATCCAATTTCGTAATTTGAATTAATTTTAATCTGTCGGAAATAGGATTTCGGAATAATAAATCAAAAAATTATGGCTAAACCTAAACGGCGCTTTCTGAAATCCAAGCGGCCTTTTCATAGTCGATTGCCCCCGATTGGATCGGGGGATCGAATTGATTATAGAAACATGAGTGTAATTAGTCGATTTATTAGTGAACAGGGAAAAATATTATCTAGACGAGTAAATAGATTGAACTTGAAACAACAACGATTAATTACTAGTGCTATAAAACAGGCTCGTATTTTATCTTTATTACCCTTTATTAATAATGAAAAACAATTTGAAAGAACCAAGCCCGCTCCTAGAACCTTAGGCTTTGGAACCAGAAAAAAATAAGCTTATTCTTCAATTGAATCAAAAATACAATCCGAACTCAAACGCAGAATAATGTTTTTTTTATTGAGCATGTTCTGAATATTTTAGATTATCATATTTTAATTCTCTTATCATCCGACTCCACTTTCCCGGAGTTTATTCTCCGGGGAACTCCGTTTAAATCATTCCGATGTATTTATCCTTATTTCATGATCTCATTGAAAATTATATAAAGACAATTCCTATTTGATATAGCTATTTGTGCCATTATTTTACGATTCAGAAACAACTGCTTCTTCTGCAGATCATGTATTAATTTACTATAACTCTGCGATACCCTAACCCTATTCCCGCGAATTACTGCGTTTAGCCGAAGGATCCACAAACGACGAAAGTTCCTCTTTTGTTTATCTTTATCTCGATGAGCCGAAAGCAAAGCTCTTATTTTCTGTTGAGTAATAGTTCGAGTAAGTCTTGAATGAGTTCCTCGAAAGCTTGCTGCAAATAAACGAATTTTTTTTCTACGCCTCCGAGCTATATATCCTCGTATAATTCTGGTCATTGACTAAATGGAACTTTGATTAATAACTAATGAATTGATTTTATTTTAGTTATTATTTTCCTTGTCTATTAATAACAAAACGATTGTTCCAATGTATAAAATAAAAATTCCAACAGCTTTTGCTGCTATAACCCTTCCCTCCCGACCACCCTATTTGTTTATTTTTTCTAGTCATTTTACCCCAAACTAAGAATTTGGATTAGTATTAGATGTCAGAAATGGATATAATACATATAAATGTATAAACTAAAGGAAAATGGTAGGTTCCATCGTTTCTATGGTTATTTATTAAATAAAACAATAAAACGGTGAGGTCCTCTCTATACACCGGAGCCCCCTTCATTTAACTAACAAGGTTAGGGCCACTTGTACAGTTCACATCGCTCTACCTATGAATTATAATTATATAGTACTAGATCTTTCACAATAAGATCAATTTGGATAGTAACGGTATTTAATTAGGAAAGTTGGCTGGGGGTAGTTGATTCTGTTAGTCCGTTCTTTCAAGAATGCGAGCATAGGGTTAAGGATTTCTCCGCTTAATGAAATAAGCATTTGCTACCACTGGAGACTTTTTTCTTATCGTAAATTGTGTAAATTGAAGTGAGTCGATTTACACCAATATAAAACCATAAGTTTCATACACAAACAATAAGGATATGATAGATTATCCCTTTTTTTATTTAGATAATGAATAGAGTTATTCGATTCTATCCTATTCCTAGGTAGTTGATACTGTATTTTTGATTTTGTCCTTATGCTATATAGGATTTGAACGAGTCGCACATACACCCTAGTACATGTTCCTCGGCGCTGAGGACATCCCCGAAGAGCAGGGGATTTTGTGACATTTCTGATTGGCTGTCTTGTATTTCTAATAAGTTGTTTAATAGTTGGCATGATGAATCATATCCATAATGAGCCGGTTTAGATCAATCCTAACCAGATAATTATGAATGACTTTTAGTTAATAGAATTTTTAATTCAGTAAAAAGCGAAAACGCCAAATCCGGATATTTGCGTAAAATACAGGACAGTTTCATTCATCCGCCATCCGCTACAAGATCAACAATTCCATGAGCTTGGGCTTCTGTTGCTGACATAAACACATCCCTTTCCATGTCTTCTGATACAACCCATAGGGGTTTGCCCGTTCTTTGTACATAAATCTCTGTCAGGGTTTCGCGCAATTTCAGAAGTTCTTCCGCTTCTAAGACAAATTCTACTGTTTGGGCCTCAAAATAAGAACTAGCAGGTTGATGAATCATTACCCTGATGATGTGATATAATAAAAAGTTATTCTATTTCTGAAGAAAAAAGAGCAAATACAACAACCGTACAGGCATCTTTTGCACGTTGCATACGGCTCTACAATGTAATTTACTTTCACTTTCCATCGAAGAAAGATAAAAACTATCATACCTATATCTGTTATCTGTAAATTTTCCAATTTGCCATCTTTACTTTATTTTTCCGAGCTAAAAAAAATAATATGATGGCCCCGTTGCTTTATATATTTATTTCGTCTGTAAGCCGGCAATCCCAAAGTTTCTTGTTGATTCAATCAAATAAAAAAATATAAGTCGTACTCTTTCATAACATAAAGGTTGTTCATAGCCTCCCCGTGTGAAAACAAAAAAGTTTAAAAGTTTGTGCCGCTGCAACAAACTCCCGATATATAAAAACGAAAATATTTTTTAATCTCATACTACTATATCGATACATAATATAATGTTTTGGTTTTTAAAAAATAATAAAAAAATTCATATCGAATTCGAAGTGCCATGCTGTTATTACTTAATATTCCGATTTCATATGGCGAAGGCATAGTTTACTTTTGTCTCTCAAATCAAAAAACTCATTGGCGCCAAGCGTGAGGGAATGCTAGACGTTTGGTAATAGCTCCTCCAACGAGGAGAAAAGATCCCATTGAAGCGGCTAATCCCATGCATATTGTATGTACAGTTGGTCGCACAAATTGCATAGTATCATAAATAGCAACTCCAGGTATTACCCACCCGCCGGGAGAGTTTATAAAAAAAAATAAATCTTTGGTATCATTTTCTATACTGAGATATACCAAAAGACTAATAAGTTGATTCGAGATCTCACTATCAACCCCCTGGCCTAAAAAAAGGAGTCTTTCTCGATAAAGTCGGTTAATTAGGATTAAATTGTCCCCCCTAGAAACCATACATGCACCTTTTGATGTATACGGTTCAACAAAATTGGGGAAAAATCAATGTGTAGTGTATATTTCTGCCGATTTATTTTTTAATAGCGAGTTCTTTCGAACAAAGGAACTTTTTTATTGCATATTTCACATATTTCAAAAAGGCTGAGTTTTTTCCTTTTCCCCAGAATTCGAATAAAAAAAAGAGGGCGTAAAACTTATCGAACGAACTTTTCATTGATGTATTGTTTTCACCGATATTCAATCCAAATCATGATGCTATTTTCTTGTTCCTGAATGGGACTCTTTAATATTTTTAGGTTTATGTTCTACTCCGGGTAAAGATCCGCCCGATTTTGATTTGCATATGCATATATAGGGCAAATACGCCTAATACCATTACCGTTTTTTTTTGCTTTGTTACACATACACAACCCCGCCTTTTTTCAATTCATTTCATTTGATTAAGATATCTCCTATGGAAACCAGTTAAGTGAAAATCATCATTCATACATATATTTCCGATTCGGGTTTTCTAAACGGAGTCTGGATACTTCATTTTATTGGTTCATCCAAGTCAACCATAAACTATTTGAAGTGTAATTGATAATATTATAATCCGAACCCCCCATACAAATACAAAAAAGGATCTAATTAATTGTACTTCACGCTTCAATTTTTTGACGATTCAATCAATCATTTTATATTTTAGGGTGAAACATAGGATATCTCGGAAAGATAACGGGTAAATCCCATATGACCCAAGATATCTGACAAGCCGCACTATATGTCAATCCAAGTTGAATAGGCCTCCCCGGGAAGTCGAAAGGGTACTCTTGGAACACCAATAGGCATGAAAAAAATAAGGACTTTGAGGACTCTATTTCACTTTGATGTGGAAACGTAACAACGGGTTTATTATCTTCATAATACTAACCCTTTATCATAATCATAAAAAAATGTAGATTAGAAAAGTTTAATCTAAAGAAAACAAAATAAATCCTAATTAAAGTAAAATTCGTACGAATAGGCGGGTCCCTTGAAAGCTGATAGGGACACAGTAGTTGCTCATATAAAGTAAAGTGGTCTTAACACCCCATTGCGTATTAGTACTTATCGGGTATAAAATAAATCTGTTTATCTTTGTTCCTACAAGCGGAATTTTTTGGTTAATTAGTAACAGAATACCAATAGAATAGAAAAAGAGGAATCCATGTTTCGCAACAATCTACTGAAAGGGACGAAAGGGAGGAGGTCCGTAGTTTTTTCCAATGCAATAAAATTTAAATTTTTCTTTGCTAAAGTGAGGGGTATTTCCATGGGTTTACCTTGGTATCGTGTTCATACCGTTGTATTGAATGATCCTGGTCGGCTAATTGCTGTCCATATAATGCATACAGCTCTGGTTTCTGGTTGGGCCGGGTCGATGGCTTTATATGAATTAGCAATTTTTGATCCCTCTGACACAGTTATTGATCCAATGTGGAGACAAGGTATGTTCGTTATACCCTTTATGACTCGTTTAGGAATAACCAATTCGTGGAGTGGTTGGAGTATCACAGGGGGGGCTATAACGAATCCGGGTATTTGGAGTTATGAAGGCGTGTCAGGGGCACATATTGCATTTTCTGGTTTGTGCTTCTTGGCCGCTATTTGGCATTGGGTTTATTGGGATCTAGAAATATTTTTTGATGACCGTATAGGAAAACCCGTTTTGGATTTGCCCAAAATATTTGGAATTCATTTATTTCTCTCAGGAGTAGCTTGCTTTAGTTTTGGTGTATTTCATGTAACTGGCTTGTATGGTCCTGGAATATGGGTTTCTGACCCTTATGGGCTAACTGGAAAAATACAACCGGTAACTCCGGCGTGGGGTGTGGAAGGTTTTGATCCTTTTGTTCCAGGAGGAATAGCCTCTCATCATATTGCAGCAGGGACATTGGGAATATTAGCGGGCCTATTCCATCTTTGTGTCCGCCCGCCTCAACGTCTATACAAAGGATTACGTATGGGCAATATTGAAACCGTTCTTTCCAGTAGTATTGCTGCTGTTTTTTTTTCCGCTTTTGTAGTTGCTGGAACCATGTGGTATGGTTCAGCAACTACGCCAATCGAATTATTTGGACCCACCCGTTATCAATGGGATCAGGGATACTTCCAGCAAGAAATATATCGAATAGTTGGCACTGGGCTCTCCGAAAATAAAAGTTTATCGGAAGCTTGGTCTAAAATTCCCGAAAAATTAGCCTTTTATGATTACATCGGCAATAATCCGGCAAAGGGGGGCTTATTTAGAGCGGGTTCAATGGACAACGGGGATGGAATAGCTGTTGGGTGGTTAGGACACCCCATCTTTAGAGATAAAGAAAGGCGCGAACTTTTTGTACGTCGTATGCCTACTTTTTTTGAAACATTTCCAGTTGTTTTGATAGACAGAGACGGAATTGTTAGAGCGGATGTTCCTTTTAGAAGAGCAGAATCGAAGTATAGTGTCGAACAAGTAGGTGTAACTGTTGAGTTTTATGGTGGCGAACTCGACGGAGTCAGTTATAGCGACCCTATTACTGTTAAAAAATATGCTCGACGCGCTCAATTGGGTGAAATTTTTGAATTTGATCGTGCTACGTTGAAATCTGATGGGGTTTTTCGTAGCAGTCCAAGGGGTTGGTTTACTTTTGGGCATGTTTCCTTTGCTTTGCTCTTTTTCTTCGGACATATTTGGCATGGTGCTAGAACCCTGTTCCGAGATGTTTTTGCTGGTATTGACCCAGATTTGGATGCTCAAGTAGAATTTGGAACATTCCAAAAACTTGGAGATCCAACTACAAGAAGACAGGTAGTCTGATACAACAATTTTTCGCTTTTATTTACTATTATTTTGGGCAGTTGACATAGGCAGGGTATCTATCATAGAAATATTGATTTGAACCATTGTCCGCTCTTTGACTTCTGCTCTTTATTTCACCGTGAAATAATCCCAACTAAACATTTAGGTACGGAAGCTAGAATTGTAAACCACGATTGAATCTATGGAAGCATTGGTTTATACATTCCTTTTAGTCTCGACTCTAGGAATTATTTTTTTCGCTATCTTTTTTCGAGAACCGCCTAAAGTTCCAACAAAACAAAAAAGATGAAATTTTTTTTAATTAATTATCTCAATTGAAGTAATGAGCCCCCTTGCGGGGGGGCTCATTACTTCAACTAGTCCCCGTGTTCGTCGAATGGATCTCGTAGTTGTTGAGAGGGCTGCCCAAAAGCGATATATAAGGCGTACCCAGTAAAACTTACAAGTAAACCAGATATAGAGATGGCAACTAGGGTTGCTGTTTCCATTGTTATATAATTTTAAGATCGCAATAGATCTATGATAAGATTATTTATTTTTACATTTACAACGTAATGGTATACAAAGTCAACAGAGCTTAATCAATACACTAGGATTTATGGCTACACAAACCATTGAGGTTAATTCTAAATCTGTTTCAAAACGAACTAACACAGGATCGTTATTAAAACCATTAAATTCGGAATATGGTAAAGTGGCTCCCGGGTGGGGAACTACCCCTTTGATGGGTGTTGCAATGGCTCTATTTGCAATATTTCTATCTATTATTTTGGAAATTTATAATTCTTCGGTTTTACTATATGGAATTTCAATGAATTAGATCCATAAGATCTACGAAATCTTAGTTTTGCTAGAACCATTTAGGTCTTGAATTTCTAGTCCATTCTATTTTGGTAGTTTGACCGTGGAATTTTTTTTTATGGACTGTATTTCCGGAATATGAGTGTGTGACTTGTTATAATGGCTTCTAGTGATAATACAGAGAACGAGTCTGTCATCTTTCTTGATAAAGATGGGTGGTTCTACCTCGTCGGATATTGATTCTAGTATCTGGAACACGGAATATATGAAATAAATCAAGAAATATTGGAACTATGATTCATACTTAATATTCATACCTTATGTCCGGACTCCAACAAATTTTCAAAAATAAATAATAAAATTTTGGACGGTTTTTATTCTTTCAAGCTTCTATTTATGCTTAAGATCGATTCAGTGAATAAGTGATTATCTTGTGGTTTTTACTCATGGAATCTTTGTTTGGTCTTATCTTGGCTTGGATATTTTGTTGAATCATGGCGGTTCTAGTATGAATCTGAGGTTTTAGTCGATTCATAAAGTCCTAACAAGATAAATTCCTATCAAAATCAATAATAAAGAAAATAATAGTAAAACCGTTCTATGTATGCAAACAAAAAGACTAAATCAAAGAAATAGGTAAAGAGAAAATTCAAGAAGCCTGTAACGATCAACATATGAATGAGCCTACTTGATATTGTGGCATTATCATCACAAAAAAAGAGCTTTCGTATTTTTTTTTGATCTTTAGAGAGAAAAGAAAAAATAGGAGGATTCATAAGTTTTAACTAGTTTATTACATATACGTTGCAATCAGGATTTTAGTATTGAGGTGTTTCTGCTTGAGCTGTACGAGATAAAAGTCTCATATACAGTTCTAAGAGAGGGAGTTTATTTGGTTTACCTATCTCAATAAAATTTATGATTGGTTTGAAGAACGTCTCGAGATTCAGGCGATTGCAGATGATATAACTAGTAAATATGTGCCTCCCCATGTCAATATATTTTATTGTCTAGGAGGAATTACGCTTACTTGTTTTTTAGTACAAGTAGCTACAGGATTTGCTATGACCTTTTACTATCGTCCGACCGTTGCTGAGGCTTTTGCCTCGGTTCAATACATAATGACGGAAACTAAGTTTGGTTGGTTAATCCGATCGGTTCATCGATGGTCAGCAAGTATGATGGTCCTAATGATGATTCTGCACGTATTTCGTGTATATCTCACGGGTGGGTTTAAAAAACCTCGCGAATTGACTTGGGTTACGGGTGTGGTTCTGGCTGTATTGACCACATCTTTTGGTGTAACTGGTTATTCTTTACCTCGGGATCAAATTGGTTATTGGGCGGTAAAAATTGTAACAGGTGTGCCTGAGGGTATTCCTGTAATAGGATTGCCTTTGGTAGAGTTATTACGTGGAAGTCCTAGTGTGGGACAATTCACCTTAACTCGGTTTTATAGTTTACACACTTTTGTATTGCCTCTTCTTACTGCTGTATTTATGTTAATGCACTTTTCAATGATACGTAAACAAGGTATTTCAGGTCCTTTATAGAAAAGATAGATTATAACTATTTGGACTAAATAGTTTATCACTTGGTGGAGGAACAATAGGTTTTCATTGCTATAAGTATGGATTATTGAAAAGAATAAGACATGTTTTTGGCTATTTCTCTTTAACTCTGGACTGCAGTTTAATTGTAGTTTATTTGATACGAATAGTTGAAGTGAACTCTCCGAAGAGAAAAAACGGATTATGGCAGTGTGTGACTTGAACTACTGATTTGGCCGTGCAGACATATGCTCTTATCTATCTGCCACATTTTAATTCATAACCAAACGTGTTCTTGTTTCAACCACCGGCGTAATCTCACGTAAGCCGGTTTGATTGAAGATAATCTTTTCTATGATCCACAGTAGAACTAAGTCGGGTTGTGCATAGGCTTCGTAAGATCCAGTCTACTAAGTAATGGTGTAGCATAATTAATATTTTTTTCTATTTCACTAACTAATAGTATGGAAATGCATTCATTTCTTTTGCATTGATTAGATTGAGAACATTATCGGAGTGAAACAAAGGATCTAAAGAAGAACAGAGGCTACACTTTGTTAGTAACAAGTAAACCCTTTCCTTTGCATGTAAAAAGTCTCCAACTATCTTAGGTATAAACAAAATATAGAGGTTTGAGATGACCCAGAAAGCATTTTATCATGATCAACTTTGTAAGCCTATTGGGGTGTTGAGTAGTTACTTGTAAGATCAGAGCGACGAATGACTAGATTATTGTAACTGTGGATAAAGGGTAAGTATTCATATCTGTGTAGATGTGTATAACAATATAATATCAATTTTTATAACATTTTTTTTGATCCCTTTGATTCTTTTGCTCGAGCCGGATGATCAAAAATTATCATATCCGGTTCCTTCGGGGGGTAGATCTATCATCACCTATCTCAATAACAAAAAAACCTGATTTAAATGATCCTGTATTAAGAGCTAAATTGGCCAAGGGGATGGGCCATAATTATTACGGAGAACCCGCATGGCCAAATGATCTTTTATATATTTTTCCGGTAGTAATTTTAGGAACTATTGCATGTAACGTGGGCTTAGCGGTTCTAGAACCATCAATGATTGGTGAACCCGCGGATCCTTTTGCAACTCCTTTGGAAATATTACCAGAATGGTATTTCTTTCCTGTATTTCAAATACTTCGTACAGTACCCAATAAATTATTGGGTGTTCTTTTAATGATTTCAGTACCCGTGGGATTATTAATAGTACCCTTTTTGGAAAATATTAATAAATTCCAAAATCCATTTCGTCGTCCAATAGCGACACCTATATTTTTGATTGGTACCACAACAGCCCTTTGGTTGGGCATTGGGGCAACACTCCCTATTTATAAATCCTTAACGTTAGGTCTTTTTGAAATTAATTAAATTGTAAAAAAAAAAAGATTATATATTATTATATAATGTGTGTATCTAGGGAATAACTGTTTCAAACTGAAGTTTTTCCCTAGATACATTTGTTCAATTAGATTCAGTATCTATTTCAAATATATGGATTATACTAAATACTAAAGGTTCAAAACACCCTTTGTAGTTTTATAATTTAAAAGATAAAAATAGATTTAAAATATATTTTTTGGAAAACCAAGTTCGTAATGCTTTTCTAGAATATCCCATATAGGTTTTACATCTGCTAGTCGAAAATGCTCTATTTTCATAAGATCTTCTTGACTTTTATTCAAAAAATCCAACAATGTATGTATATTTGCACTTTTAAGGTAATTATAGATCCTGGGGGGCAATTCTAATTGGTCAATATAAATATATTTCAATGTTATTTTTTCTTTATTTATCTTTAGTTTAGTGAATTTATCGTTAAGGGTAAAAAGAGGTAAAGTCATTTTGTATTTATTGTCTTCTAAATATAAGTTTTGTTCTTCCACATGTAGAAAAGGTATAAATAAATCAACTAAGTTTCGGGAAGCTTCATGAAGTGCTTCTTTCGGAGTTAAACTGCCATTTGTCCAGATTTCGATAAAAAGTATCTCTTGTTTTTCATTCCCATAGGAATGAATGCTATGATTCACATTTTGAACAGGCATGAATACCGCATCTATAGGATAATTTCCGTCTTGAAAATTATTTAACGTTTTTATACGGTATCTACGATTCCGCTCGATTTGTAATCCAATACAAAAATCAATGGGTTCTGTCAAACTAGCTATATACTGTGTATTATCAATGATTTTCACAAAAGGCGGTGAAATGATATCTTGGGCAGTTACATACCTCGGGCCCCTGGCACAAATAGATGCGTCCCAAGTTCCATACAAATTACTTCTCAATACAATCTCTTTTAAATTCATTAAAATTTCATGTACTGACTCTTGAATACCTACTACGGTAGAATATTCGTGTGGTATTTTATCAGATTTTGCACGTGTGATACACGTTCCGTCTATTTCTCCAAGCAAAGCTCTTCGCATCGTAATGCCTATTGTATCGGCTTGCCCTTTCATAAGTGGAGACAGAACAAAACGGCCATAATAAAAACGCTTATTGTCTACTTTTGATTCAACACATTTCCACTGTAATGTCCGAGCGGATACTGTTACTTTCTCTAGAACCATAGTAATATTGGTTGCTCCGATCATTGAATCGTTTATTTCTCTTGAATTATTATTTTCAATGTTTATTTTTACACACGTCTTTTTTTAGGAGGCCGACAGCCATTGTGTGGCATGGGGGTTACATCGCGTACAAAACTTAATAGCATACCACTTCTACGAATAGCTCGTAATGCTGCATCTCTGCCGAGACCGGGGCCCTTTATCATGACTTCTGCGCCTTTCATACCTCGTTCCACTACAGTATTAATGACGTTTTCTGCTGCGGTTTGCGCAGCAAATGGTGTCCCTCTTGTTGGACCCTTGAATCCACAAGTACCGGCGGAGGACCACGAAATTACCAGACCTCGTCCATCTGTAACAGTTATAATGGTATTGTTGAAACTTGCTTGAACGTGAATAACTCCCTTTTGTATTCTAGGTGCATTCTTAGATAAACCAATACGTCCATTCCTACGTGAACCGATTCTTGATATAGGTTTTACCATATTGTATCATTTCATAAAAATGAGTTGGCAAGAGATATATGGATATATCCATTTAATGTTAAAATGAAGGGTGTTTTTTTTGTTATTATTATCTTTTTTTTATTCTATTATTTATTATAATTTGGATATCGGGTCTTTTCAATATTTTTTTTAGAAAGGTTATCCCTGTCTTTGTTTATGTTTCGGGTTGAAACAAATTACTAGAATTCGTCGTCGCTTTCGGATCAATCGACATTTTTCACAAATTTTACGAACCGAGGCTCTTATTTTCATATTTAGAATTCCTTACTTACTTTGATTTTGAATCTGTTTTTTTGGTTGGACGAAATTTATTTATATCTAATATATATTTTCAATTTATAACCTCAAATTGTGTTTTCACGAAAGGTAAAAATTGAAAAAAGGATCTAATCCTTTAAATCTTTGTTATAGATTATGCGTTCTTTGGTTAAATCATGCAAGTATACGTATAAAATTACGTCGGATCCTTCCTGTGGGAAGTAATTCAATAATTAAACCTTCATGAGTCCATTTTTGTTCTTTCATTTCCAAGTAAAACTCATTGAATTATTAAGTATAAAGTAGTAGTGATATTAGACAACTAACAACTAGTTTTCTTTTTTTTCACAAAAAGTTTTTTATCCAATTCGGATATCAGAAATAATTACCATATATAATACATAATTTCTCCGCCGATTTCTTCGAATCGAGCTTCTCGGTCTGTCATTATACCTCTCGAGGTAGAAAGAATTACAATACCCATACCACTTAAAATTCTAGGAATTCGTTGATAGTTTGAATATATTCGTAAACCGGGACGGCTAATTTGTTTTAAATTCAAAAAATTTCTTCTATATGGTTTTTGCCTACTCTTTCGATGTCGTAGGGTTGAAATCAAAAAATCTTGGTTGCTTTCCTCATGCTTTTTCACGTTTTCGATAAAACCTTCTCGTAAAAGTATTTTAACAAAGTTTTCGGCGATGTTAGTCGATGCTATTCGAACCGTTACTTTTTTATTCATGTCAGCATTTCGTATAGAGGTTATTGTATCAGTACTAGTGCCTTTACCCACGATGAACAAATACTCCGAAGTTTTATATAATCAACATGTTTTTATTTATTTTTTCGTTTTTAAATATGTTTAAAAAATATGAAATAAAGGCATATACGTGAAATAAAATTAACTAATGAATTTATTTCATTCAAATATCCGACTATAAATTATAATACCTCGGGGGCTAATGAGATTATTTTAGTAAAATTTAAATGTCTCAATTCCCTGGCAATTCCACCAAAAACTCGAGTTCCTTTTGGATTTCCTTCTGGATCAATGACAACCGCAGCATTATCATCATTTCGTATTATTATACCATTTTCGCGTTTGAGTTCTTTACAAGTACGGACAATTACAGCCCTGACCACTTCTGATCTTTTTAAGGGCATATTGGGCATTGTGTCTTTGATCACAGCAAGAATAATGTCACCAATCTGAGCATACCGGCGATTGCTAGTTCCTAGGATTCGAATACACATCAACTCTCGAGCTCCGCTATTGTCTGCTACAGTTAAATGGGTATGAGGTTGAATCATAATTTTTATAATCTCCTATTGCAATCAAAGCATTTTTTAGTTATACATTTATTTCTATCGTGAAATAATGAATTTAGTTTGTATAGGCATTTTGGACGCCGCTTTGCCCATTTCATAAAGTATTCGACCTGGTTTAATGACCGCTACCCAATATTCGGGGGATCCTTTCCCCGAAACCATCCGAGTTTCTGTTGGTTTTACTGTAATTGGTTTGTATGAAAATATACGTACCCAGACCTTTCCACCTCGGCGTGTGTTTCGTGACATTGTTCGGCATCCCGCTTCTGCTTCTATTTGACTAGATGTGAGCGGGTTCAAGTACCTGAAGAGCATATTTACCAAAACAAATACGATTGCCTAGATAAGATATTCCCATCATTCTTCCTATATGTTGTTTACGGAATTTGGTGTTTGGGGGGTTATAGTTGATGATTGTTTCTTCTCTACTACAGAACCGTACATGAGAGTTTATTCTCATACAGCTCCTCGCGAATTAAAAAAAGGTGTTCAAAAATTATTCATTTTTACTACACGTATTTAATGAATAATTTAAAAAATCTTGGGAGTTTTTTCGATTTCATGTGCGGGCGAATATTTACTCTTTATAATATCTAGTTCAGTCTTAAAGACAGTTCATGACTTCTCAGCATACTTGGCCGTTTGTTCCGCCATCCCGCCCAATGAATCTTATGTTCAACAAAATTTGTATTCACGGGTTCCGCCCGTCTCTAAATTTATATTAATGGTTAGGTCTGAATTTCCCAAATCATAATCTTTATTTTGTTTATGCAAAAAGTATTTTAGTTGCTACAACGATATAATCCATATATCATATCTTGACTTTTTGGAGTTCAGATAATACGAAACGGTGGATTTTTTATTAGTTCTGTTCTATAGTTATTAGTTCATATTACAAGCTTGGTCCATTTTCTTTTTGAATTCGAACCCTAAATAAAATCAACGAGTCACACACTAAGCATAGCAATTAGATCAAATGTATAGTTAATTAAATTTTTATTTTTTTCCATTACTAACAGATAGACAAGTAGAGTCTTATTATTCCTCGTTTCTAAATATCCAAATTTTGATGCCTAATATACCATAGATAGTTCGAGTTGGATAGGAACAATAATCAATTTTAGACCGAATGGTTTGTAGAGGAACTTTACCATCTCTGATCCATTCGACATGTGCTATTTCTTTTCCGTCGATCCGGCCTGCAATTTGTATTTGAATTCCCTTTGTATTTGCCTGTTTGGTTAATTCAATAGCTTTTTTAATTGCTTTGCGAAATGACACTCTATTTTTTAATTGGTCGGTTATAAATTCTGCAAGAATATTAGGGTAACCATAAGGTTTTGCTATTTTTTTAATAGTAATGTTAAGCTTTTTTGTCATATAATTCAATTCTTTTTGTACGTTCATTTGTAAGTCTTCAAGTCCTCTCAATTTCTCTCCTATTAATAACTTTGGGAATCCCATATAGATTATAACCTGAACCAAATCGACTCGTTTTTGAATCTTTATACGCGCAATACTGTCTACTTGGGAGGATATTCGCATATTTGTTTGTACATAATTCTTGATAAAATCCCGTATTTTTTGATCTTCTTGTAAACCGTAAGAATAATCTTTTGGTTGGGCAAACCAAAGGGAACGGTGATTTTGGGTTGTACCAAGTCTGAAAAGAAGTGGATTTATTTTTTGCCCCATACATCTCCACTATACGTCATATCTGTATACTTATTTTTATTTTTAGAGATGCATCCGGTTTTGTTGAACCATATGATGTATTCCGCATATTCAGATAAAGATATATCTTTTAATACAATAGTTATATGACAAGTTGGACTTTTTATTAAATAATTACGTCCTCGAGCCTGGGCTTTTGATTTTTTCATGGTAGTACTTTTGTTAACTTCAGTTTTACTAATAACTAAAGTTTTTTTGTTAAAACCCATATTATGACTAGCGTTCGCTGCTGCGGAATAAACTAATTTTAAAATGGGATTACAGGTTCGATAAGGCATTAGTTCTAATATGCTAATTATTTCTTCGTAAGAACGCCCACGAATCTGATTAATTACTCTTCGTGCTTTATGAGCAGACATACTACATATATGTTGACTTAAAGCGTATGTTTTTGTATTTGACTTCTCCTCTCTCTTTGTTATCATAGTTCACCTCCTACTAAATTATATGAACGATAAAGATATTAAAATTAAATATATTATATATATTTAAAATTAACGGCGAGATCTATTATCATTTTTTTCATGTCCCCTGAAATTTAGAGTAGGTGCAAATTCTCC